ATTAGAGGTTAGTATTTTGTGGTGTAAGTGGGGGTAAGTCGTGTATAAGTATACAAAATTATTTTAAGTATACAATGTATATTATAATAGAATATGATTGGTTGATTGGATAATAGTGCTAAGTTGTGCTATTAGGTTCAGTGTTAAAGGTGGAGGTGTGGCCTCCCACCCCCCCCCAAAAAGGGGGGGGGGGTGGGGGGGGGGGTACTTAGGGTATTTCGGGTCGAATTTAAAATGCTTATGCACCTGATATAAAATTATGCAATTCTTCAATAATGTCTATGAAGAGTTACATGTGAATTAATTACTACAAGGAAGTATACTACCCTGTTGGGGCTTACTGATAGAAAGTGACCGATGTCAAATGAAAGAGACCTAAAAAAAGAGAACCCTATGCATATAAAAGAACGCCTTGGCATGGTGGGTCATGGACAATCGAGTTTACACCATTAATCAGATGCCAGATATAGTTATCCGAATGGGGATGTTTACTATTGTATGGCCCTGAAATAGGAACCAGATGCCAGTAATAGTTCAGTGGTGCGACCCCCACAATTATTGTCCCTGACCCATCAAGGACCGTTAGCATTTAATTATACTGGTTGGTGGTCTCTTACTACATTTGAATCTGTGTACCAATTTTAGTTGGGCTCTTGCATAGGAGGATTCTGTGGTCGAGTTCATGCTAGGTACTCCAGTTATCGGTTTATTTATATGTGACTTGTGATGGGCCATAAAATGGTTTATGTTCCCCTTATTTGGTAGTTGTTGGCATTAATGTTCTTGCTTATATTTTATTCTTTTAAAGTTAATGCTTTAAAAAAATTTTTTCATTTGCCTTTTACATAAAATTTACTTATACATATATGTATAATTACACATAATATGTACTATTACATATATGTATAATTATACATAATATGTACTAGTACATATTATGTACTAGTACATATATGTAATTATATGGCTAAATTTATGATATGAACATAAGGTTGTGGGGCGAGTGTTAAGTTCTCCGAACATATTATAACTGTTTACAGAAGGTAGTTTAGTTTAGAATACTAGCTTTGGGAGTTAGTGGTGGGAGTTAAAATCTTTCCCTTCTGGCTCCAGGGAGGGATTTAACCTCCGATCTTCGGATTACAAAACCGGTGCTTTAAGATTAAGCTACTGGGGCGTTAGTTGAGAAGCTTGTTTTCCGCGAGGCCAGCTAGCGGGTTAAGGATGAGGAAGAGTATGAAATAGAGAGCGGATGCGATTTGACCAATAATAATAAACGGGTGCTCGACTGGTATGCCTCCAATTCATGTAAGAATTATTACGTCTGCGACTAGGGTCCAGAATAAGAACTGGGTTAAAGGTCGGAATGTTGAGCCTTGTTGTTTAGATGTATGAAGAAGGGGTACTAACATAAGGACTAGGATGGAGAATAGCAGTGCTAGGACTCCGCCTAGTTTGTTTGGGATAGATCGTAAGATGGCGTAGGCAAATAGAAAGTATCATTCTGGTTTAATATGGGGTGGTGTAACAAGTGGGTTGGCAGGTGTGAAGTTTTCTGGATCTCCTAGGAGATTGGGGGAGAATAGGGCTAGTGATGCGAGTGCGGTAAGTAAAATTATAAAGCCAAGAAGATCTTTATAAGAAAAGTATGGATGGAAGGAGATTTTATCCGAGTCTGAGTTTAACCCGGCTGGGTTGTTCGAGCCTGTTTCGTGTAGGAAGAGGGCATGGAGGAGGGTTGCTGCTACGATCACAAATGGAAATAGAAAATGGAAGGCAAAGAATCGTGTTAAGGTTGCATTGTCAACAGAGAAGCCTCCTCAAATTCATTGTACTAGTGCATCTCCTATGTAGGGGACTGCGGAGAGGAGATTTGTAATTACTGTGGCACCTCAGAAAGATATTTGTCCTCATGGTAGGACGTAACCAACAAATGCAGTTATCATAACTAAGAGGAGAAGGACAACACCAATATTTCATGTCTCTTTGTAAAGATAAGATCCGTAGTAAAGGCCTCGGCCAATGTGCAGATAAATACAGATGAAAAAGAATGATGCTCCGTTAGCATGCATGTTTCGGATAATTCATCCATAGTTTACATCTCGGCAGATGTGGGCTACGGAGGAGAAGGCTGTTGAGATATCAGAGGTGTAGTGTATGGCTAGGAATAATCCGGTGAGGATTTGTATAATTAGGCAGAGAAGGAGGAGGGAGCCAAAGTTTCATCATGCCGAAATATTTGAAGGAGCAGGTAAGTCAATAAGTGCGTCATTAGCAATTTTAAGAAGGGGGTGTTTTTTTCGTAGGCTGGTCATTAGAGGTTCTTGTAGTTGAATACAACGGTGGTTTTTCGAGTCATTGGTCTCGGTTAGAATCCGGGCAGGAATCATGAATTTTCTTCTTTATTTACTTTTGTTGGGTTTAGTAGCCAGTTTGGTAGCTGTAGCTTCCAATCCTGCGCCCTATTTTGCTGCATTGGGGTTAGTAATAGCGGCAGGTGTTGGTTGTGGTATTTTAGTTGGTCATGGAGGGTCTTTTTTATCTTTAGTATTATTTTTAATTTATTTGGGGGGAATACTTGTTGTATTTGCTTATTCAGCAGCTTTAGCTGCGGAGCTTCATCCTAAGAGTTGGGGGGATCAATCAGTAATTGGTTATGTTTTGGCCTACTCGTTAGGGGTAGGGGGAGCTGGTTGATACTTTCGTGAGGGGTGATATGGGTCTTGATTTGTTGCAGATGAGAAAGATTTTTTTGTATTGCGGACAGAAGTTACGGGGGTGGCTCTTTTATATTCACTGGGGGGGTTAGTGTTAGTGGTGGGAGGTTTGGGATTGTTGCTTACTCTTTTTGTTGTTTTGGAGTTAACTCGGGGTTTAAGTCGAGGGGCACTTCGGGCTGTTTAGAGAAGTATTAAGAGAATAACTAAGATGCTGGTAAGGAGAAAGGTGGTTAAATAGGTTTTAATTATTCCTTGCTGCGGGTCGCTAGCATATTTAGATAATTTAATTTGTGTAGATGCAAGCCCTTTAGGGCCTGAGTTTTCAAGTCATGACTGATCTAAAAGTTGTGTGGCAATTAGTTGTCCTAAAGATAAGTTGAGTTTAGGTGCCAGTCGGTGTACGGTTGGGGGAAAAAATCCTAACATATTTGAGAAGTTGTGTAGAGGGAGGGTGGGGGTGGTTTTAAACTGTTTTGAGGTTATTGTGGCTAACTCCATGGCGGAAAGAAGGCCTAGGATTGTAACAAAGAGTGCTGCTAGTTTAAGGGCTGGAGGTATTGTTATAACAGGAGATTTGAGGGGCAGGAAGTTGGAAGTAATAATAAGTCCTGCAACGATACTTCCTCAGGCTAGGCGCTTGATAGGGTTAATTACGGCTGGGTTATTTTCGTTAATCGGGGAGAGGGGAAGAAATCGTGGGATTCCTATTGTCACAAAAAAGACTACTCGGAAACTGTACACGGCAGTAAAGGAGGTGGCAATAAGGGTAAGAGTAAGGGCTCAGGCGTTGAGGTGGGAGGTATTTAGGGCTTCAATAATGGCATCTTTAGAGAAGAAGCCTGCTAGGAAGGGGGTTCCTGTTAGGGCAAGGCTTCCAATGGTTAAGCAGGAAGAGGTGAAGGGCATGAGTTTGTGGAGTCCTCCTATTTTTCGGATGTCTTGTTCATCGTTAAGGCTGTGGATAATGGAGCCGGAGCAGAGAAATAATATTGCTTTGAAAAAGGCGTGGGTGCAGATATGAAGAAATGCCAGTTGGGGCTGGTTGAGGCCAATAGTAACTATCATTAAGCCTAGTTGGCTAGATGTTGAAAAAGCTACAATTTTTTTGATATCATTTTGGGTCAAGGCGCAAGTAGCAGTAAATAGGGTTGTTAGGGCTCCGAGGCAGAGACAGGTAGTTAAGGCTAGTTGGTTGTTCTCTATTAAGGGGTGAAGTCGGATCAGGAGAAAAATGCCTGCTACGACTATAGTGCTGGAATGTAATAGGGCAGAGACAGGGGTAGGGCCTTCTATGGCTGAGGGAAGTCAGGGGTGTAGACCAAATTGGGCTGATTTTCCGGTGGCGGCAAGAATTAAGCCAAGTAAGGGTAGAGTTATATTGAAGTCTTTGGAGAGGAAAAAAATTTGTTGAATCTCTCATGAGTTTATATTGGTGGCTATTCAGGCCATGCTTAAAATTAATCCAATATCTCCGACTCGGTTATATAAGACTGCTTGTAAGGCTGCTGTGTTAGCATCTGAGCGTCCGTATCATCATCCAATTAAAAGGAAGGATATAATTCCTACACCTTCTCAGCCAATAAAGAGTTGGAATATATTGTTAGCGGTGACCAAGATAATTATAGCCACGAGAAAGAGGAGGAGATATTTGAAAAAGCGGTTTATATAGGGATCTGAGTGTATGTATCAGGATGCAAATTCTAAAATAGATCATGTTACGAATAAGGCAATTGGTGTAAAAATTAGGGAATAATGGTCAAATTTAAAGCTAATATTAATATCAAAGGTTGAAGTGTTTATTCAGTGTCAGTTAACTATAATGCTTTCTGTACCTTGGTCTAAGAATACTATTAGTGGAAGAAGGCTAATAAAAAATGCAGTGCTTACAGCTGTCTTTACATGGGTTGTAGCTCATTGGGGCTTTTGAGGTATTGGACTAAGAGATATTAATAGGGGGTAGAGGAGGATGTTGAGTGTAAGGACCAGTGATGATGATAGTATAATGGGTGAGATGTACATAACTTCTACTTGGATTTGCACCAAGAGTTTTTGGTTCCTAAGACCAATGGATAAGCTGTTATCCTTTAGAAGCACGAGTGAGCCGTGGAGTTTAACCACGGGTTCAAGAATTAGCAGTTTTTGTTGTCTCAAGACCTCTCTCGGTGGATAAGGGGACTTTAACCCTTATTTTTAGAACCACAATCTAATGTTTTTCTTAAACTATATCTACAAAAACATCATCCCCATATTAGTTCTGGTTTTGTAGTCAGGAGAATCACGGGTATTAGATGTATAGCTAATAAAAGGTGTTCTCGGGTGTGGGAAGGGTGGAGTCCCATAATATGGGCAGGGGCAGGCCCGCGTTGAGATGTAAGGAAGAGGTGAAGGGAGTAGGCGGCTGTAATTAGGGTGCCTAATCCTGTAAAAATAATAGTTCATCACGATCAGTTAAATAGGGATGAGATAATCATTAACTCTCCCATTAAATTAGGTAGAGGGGGTAGAGCAAGATTGGCTAGGTTGGCAATAAATCATCATGCAGCTGTAAGAGGGAAGAGTATTTGTAATCCGCGAGCTAAGATTATTGTTCGGCTGTGAGTTCGTTCATAGGTTGTATTAGCCAGACAGAAAAGGGCTGAAGATACGAGGCCGTGGGCAATTATTAAAATAATTGCGCCTGTGAGTCCTCAGGGGGTTTGGATAAGAATTCCTGCTGCTACTAGGCCTATATGACTAACGGAGGAGTAGGCGATTAATGATTTTAGGTCAGTTTGTCGCAAGCAAATGGAGCCTGTTATAATAATGCCTCACAAGGCTAGAATAATAAACGGGTAGGCTATATCTTTAGTTAGTGGATCTAAAATAATTGTTATTCGGATCATGCCGTACCCCCCAAGTTTAAGAAGGACTGCGGCTAGTACTATAGATCCAGCAACAGGGGCTTCTACATGTGCTTTGGGGAGCCACAGGTGAATACCGTAAAGTGGTATTTTGACGAGGAAGGCAATAAGGCAGCCGGCCCACCAGATTTTATCGCCTCAAGAATTTAGAGTCATTGCTTGTGAATAATGAAGTACTAATATGGAGAGAGTGCCAGTTTCTTGTTGTAAAAGGAGGAGGGCGACTAGTAATGGGAGAGAACCGGCTAGTGTGTAGAATAGGAAATAGGTCCCTGCGTTAAGGCGTTCAGCCTGATTTCCCCATCGAGTAATAATTATGAGTGTGGGGATTAGTGTTGCTTCAAATATGATGTAGAATAGTATAATTTCAGTAGCACCAAATGCTAAAATAAGAAAGGTTTGTAGGGATGCCATAAGTGATAGATAAGTTCGTTGTCGGTTAAGAGGTTCCGGGCTAATGTGGTTTTGGCTGGCAAGAATTATTAATGGCAGCAGCCAGCAGGTGAGGATCAGGAGGGGGGTAGATAGCTGATCTGTCCCTAAATAGGGGTTAGATGTTATTCAACCTGTCTCTATATCCCATTTAAATCAGGTTAGGCTAATTAAGGCAATAATAAGGCTTTGTGCTGTTGTTGTGGATCATAATCATTTTTGAGGTGCTAGTCAAATAGTCGGGAAAAGTATAATTGTTGGAATTAGGACTTTTAACATTGTAGTAAGTTTAGGCTCTGGAGGTGATCAGTCCCATGGGTTCGTGCTGTAGCAACAAGAAGGGCCAACCCTACGCTAGCTTCACAGGCAGAGAAGGTGAGAAGAAGTATAGGTGCAGCAGAAAAGGTGGTTGATCCTAGTTGTAACATTCAGAGAGCAAGGGCTACGTACAGGGATAATATTATCCCTTCCAGGCATAGAAGGGCTGATAGCAGGTGGGTTCGATGAAAGGCTAGGCCCGTTAGCCCTAGTGTAAAAGCTGAGGTAATACTGAAAAGAGTGAGAGACATAAGGGGGCTATGGACTTTAACCATAATTTTCTGAGCCGAAATCAGGGGTCTTTATTAGACTAGCCCCTTATTCGGCCCATTCAAGTCCTCCTTGGAGTCATTCGTAGACTAACCCCAGGGTGAGAAGAATAAGGATGAATGCAGCTCAGAATAGGGTGGAGGCAGGGTTAAGAAGTTGATTTCCCCAAGGTAGGGGTAGAAGTAGGGCAATCTCTAGGTCAAAGAGGAGAAATAAGATTGCGACTAAAAAAAATCGTAGGGAGAATGGGAGGCGGGCCGATCCGAGCGGGTCAAACCCGCATTCATAAGGTGAGAGCTTTTCTGCATCCGGGTTTATTTGTGGAAGTCAAAATGATACTGTTGCTAGGAGCAGCGACAGAATAGTTGTAATTAAAAAAAGGGTTGTAATTAAGTTCATTATCTTTCCTTGGGTTTTAACCAAGACTAAATGATTGGAAGTCATTTGTACTAACATTAGATACTAGAAAGATATGAGCCTCATCAGTAGATAGATACATAAAGGAATAATCACACGACGTCTACAAAGTGTCAATATCAGGCGGCCGCTTCAAATCCAAAGTGGTGTTCAGAAGTGAAATGGTATCGAATCTGTCGGAGGAGGCAGACTGCTAAGAATGTGGAGCCAATAATAACATGGAGTCCGTGAAAGCCTGTGGCAACAAAGAAGGTTGAGCCGTAGACACCGTCAGCAATGGTAAAAGGAGCTTCATAATATTCTATAGCTTGAAGTGCTGTAAAATAGAAACCTAAAAGGATGGTAAGGGTTAAGGCTTGAATAGCTTGTTTTCGTTCTCCTTCTATAAGGCTATGGTGGGCCCAGGTAACTGTCACCCCGGAGGCCAGGAGAACAGCAGTATTAAGAAGGGGAACTTCAAATGGGTCAAGTGTAATGATTCCTGTGGGGGGTCAGCATCCTCCAAGTTCAGGTGTTGGTGCTAGGCTTGAGTGATAAAAAGCCCAAAAGAATCCAAGGAAGAAGAAAACTTCAGATGTAATAAAAAGAATTATACCGTAGCGTAAGCCTTTTTGGACTGGTGGAGTGTGGTGGCCTTGGAATGTGCCTTCGCGGATAATGTCGCGTCATCATTGGATTATTGTTAAGAGAAGAAGAATAAGGCCAAGGGTTATAAGTGTGGTAGAGTGAAAATGGAATCAGATTGCGAGACCTGATGTTATTAAAAGAGCGGCTACTGCACCGGTTAGGGGTCAAGGGCTTGGGTCAACTATGTGGTATGCGTGTGCTTGGTGGGCCATAAACGTTTTCTTGAAGGTAAAGACTTACAAGCAGCACAAAGACATATGCTTGGATTATTGCAACTGCAACTTCAAGAATTGTCAGCAAGAGTAGTACTGTGAGCGTTAAAAGTGCTACAGTGGTTATGGTTGGTAAAAGGACAGAGACGGCAGTTGCAATAAGTTGGATTAGAAGATGACCTGCTGTCAGGTTGGCTGTGAGTCGAACCCCAAGTGCAATGGGTCGAATAAATAGGCTAATTGTTTCAATAATAATAAGTACTGGGATGAGAAGTACTGGGGTTCCTTCTGGAAGAAGGTGACCTAAAGCTGCAGTGGGTTGGTTTCGTATTCCAATGATCACTGTGGCTAGCCAGAATGGTACGGCAAATCCTATATTTAAGGAGAGTTGGGTTGTTGGTGTAAAGGTATAAGGTAAGAGTCCTAGTATATTAATAGATAGAAGGAATACTATTAATGATATTAGGATTAGTGCTCACTTATGACCACCTTGGTTAAGAGGGAGAAGAAGTTGTTGGGTGAAGCGGTTAAAGAATTGTCCCTGTAGTGTTACTAATCGGTTGTTAAGTCATCGGTTTGAAGGGGATGGATAAAGAATTCATGGGAAAACTATGGCAATAAGAATAAGGGGAATTCCCAGATGTGTAGGGCTAAGGAATTGGTCAAAGAAATTTAATGCCACATTCAGTCTCAAGCGTTGATTTTCGGCTTGTGTGCACTGGCCATTTCGGGCTCATTATTAAAGTAGTGTTTCATTACTTTAGGTGGAATAACTACTAAAAAAATTATTCAAGAGGCTACTAAAATAAAAAATCATGGAGTTAATATCAGTTGGGGCATTTCACGAGGGGTGATCGGGAGCCACCAACTTTTAGCTTAAAAGGCTAATGCTGAACCCTTACAGCTTCCTAGTGAGGCGTCTTCAAGTATTAAAGATGATCAGTTCTCAAAGTGAGTCAAGGGAACAGCTTCTACGACGATTGGTATGAAGCTGTGGTTGGCTCCGCAGATTTCAGAACATTGTCCATAATAAACTCCGGGGCGTGCGGCAATAAAGGCTGTTTGATTTAGTCGGCCTGGTATAGCGTCTGTTTTTACACCCAGGGCTGGTACAGCTCAGGAGTGAAGTACGTCATCAGATGCAATAAGGACTCGGATGGGGGAATTCATGGGAATAACTATACGGTGGTCTGTTTCAAGGAGGCGAAATTGTCCCGGAGTTAGATCTTGGGTAGGGATTATATAAGAGTCAAAGCTAAGATCTTGGTAGTCTGTGTATTCATAGGTTCAATATCATTGATGGCCTAGTGCTTTTACAGTTAAATGTGGACTGCCAACTTCATCCATAAGGTAAAGAATGCGTAAGGATGGGAAGGCAATTAAGAATAGAATAACTGCTGGTAGAATTGTTCATACAATTTCAATTTCTTGGGAATCCAGAATATATTTGTTTGTTAGTTTGGTAGAGACCATAGCAATAATAATATATAAAACTAAAGTGCTAATAAGAAAGACAATCATTAATGCGTGATCGTGGAAGTGGAGAAGTTCTTCTATTACAGGTGAGGCCGCGTCTTGGAATCCTAATTGCGAGGGATGTGCCATAAAGCTAAAAAGCTTAAGATGCGCAGGGTTTTAACCTGCAATACTGCCTTGACAAGGCAGTGTAATGGCCATTTTACTAGCATCTTAGGGAAGAAAGAAGCAGAAATGGTTATGCGGCTGGCTTGAAACCAGTATGAGGGGGTTCGATTCCTTCCTTTCTCGTGAAGTGGGGCCTGCACAAAAGCGGGTTCTTCAAATGTGTGGTAAGGCGGAGGGCACCCATGTAATCATTCGACATTTATGGAGGTTAGTTCAGTAGATAGTACTTCTCGTTTAGCGGCAAAGGCTTCTCATAGGATAAATAAGAACATAATTACAGCAATTAGAGATATAAGAGAGCCAATAGATGAGATTGTATTTCAAAGAGCATAAGCGTCTGGGTAGTCTGAATATCGTCGTGGTATTCCGGCCAATCCTAGGAAGTGTTGTGGGAAGAAGGTTAAATTAACACCAATAAATATTACTGCAAAGTGAATTTTTGTTCAGGTGCCATGGAGGGTGTAGCCTGAGAATAGCGGGAATCAGTGAACAAAAGCTCCTATAATGGCAAATACAGCTCCTATAGATAAGACATAGTGGAAGTGTGCAACTACGTAGTAGGTATCGTGAAGGGCGATATCTAGGGAAGAATTGGCGAGTACAATTCCTGTTAGGCCACCCACTGTGAAGAGGAAAATAAATCCTAGGGCCCAAAAGAGTGGAGTTTCTCATTTAATAGAGCCACCGTGAAGGGTGGCCAATCAGCTAAATACTTTCACTCCTGTGGGGATGGCAATAATTATTGTAGCGGAGGTAAAGTATGCTCGGGTATCAACATCCATGCCTACTGTGAATATATGATGGGCTCAGACAATAAAGCCTAGAAGGCCAATTGCTATTATAGCCCAGACTATGCCTATATAGCCAAATGGTTCTTTTTTACCTGAGTAGTAGGCAACGATGTGGGAAATTATTCCAAAGCCCGGTAAGATTAAAATGTATACTTCGGGGTGCCCAAAGAATCAAAATAGGTGTTGATAAAGAATGGGGTCTCCGCCCCCTGCGGGATCAAAAAATGAAGTGTTAAGGTTGCGGTCCGTAAGAAGTATAGTAATGCCAGCTGCTAAAACAGGGAGTGAAAGAAGTAGGAGGACAGCTGTAATTAGAACAGCCCAGACAAATAGAGGTGTTTGGTATTGTGAGATGGCTGGGGGTTTTATGTTAATGATGGTTGTAATGAAGTTGATTGCCCCTAAGATTGAGGAGACTCCAGCTAGATGAAGTGAGAAGATTGTCAGATCTACAGAAGCTCCTGCGTGTGCAAGGTTTCCAGCAAGAGGGGGATATACAGTTCAACCTGTCCCTGCCCCAGCTTCTACTCCAGATGATGCTAAGAGGAGAAGGAAAGATGGGGGTAGAAGTCAGAAACTTATGTTGTTTATTCGAGGGAAGGCCATGTCTGGGGCACCAATTATAAGTGGGACAAGCCAATTTCCAAAGCCCCCAATTATTACAGGCATGACCATAAAGAAAATTATTACAAAAGCATGTGCGGTTACCAGAACATTATATACCTGGTCATCGCCTAGAAGGGATCCCGGTTGGCCGAGCTCTGCCCGAATTAATAGGCTTAGAGCAGTTCCAACTATCCCAGCTCAGGCACCAAATACTAGATAAAGGGTGCCAATGTCTTTATGATTAGTAGAAAAGAATCAGCGGGTGATTGCCACAGGTAAGGTGGCCGAGGGTTTAGGCGGCGGATTGTAGCTCCGCTAACAAAGGTTTAAGTCCTTTTCTTATCAGTCTCGTGGTGTATAAGCTCATTGAATTGCAAATTCAAAGGTGCAGGCTAATTACCTGCCGGGGCTTTCCCCGCCTTTTTAGAGAGGCGGGGAGAGGTAGATGGATGCTCGCTGGATGGGGCGCTTAGCTGTTAACTAAGAATTTGTAGGATCGAGGCCTTCCCATCTAGAAAGGCTTTAGCTTAATTAAAGTGTCTGGGTTGCATTCAGAAGATGTGGGATAAAGTCCTGCAAGTTTTATGTGTAGCAGAGTCTGGGGGATTTTAACCCTCATTTAAAGCTTTGAAGGCTTTTGGTTTGCGGTTAACCTAAGTCTCTAATATGTGTGAGGGGTTAGGCGTAGGAGTTGGCGAGAGCTATAATAAGGGGTGCTATGGGTAAAAAAATTAGGGCTACTGTAGTGACAGTGGCTAGTGTAATTTTGTCTTGTTTGTTTTTTCGACGTCAGAGTGTTTTGATCTTTGTTGTGTTAGGGAAGAGGGTGATAGTTGTAAAGTAGCCTAAACGGATGTAGAAGTATAGGCTAATCAGGGCACTTATAACGATTAAAGTGGCAGGTAAAAATATACCTTGTTTTGTTATTTCTTCAAGAATATACCATTTAATCATAAAGCCGGTTAGGGGTGGTAGGCCGGCTAATGAAAGTAAGATGAGAATTAGGGTTGCTGCTATCATTGGGCCTTTTGATCAGGATAGGGAGAGGACACTAATTTTTGTGGATGAGGTTTCTTTTAGGATTAGGAAGGCTGCTATGGTTATGAAGATGTAGATCCCTAGAGATAATATTGCTAGATTCGGTGAGTATTGAATAATAATAATTATTCATCCAAGGTGTGCGGTTGATGAGTAGGCTAAGATTTTTCGTAGTTGGGTCTGATTCAGTCCCCCCCAGGCTGCTAGTGCAGCTGAGGTGAGGCCAATGGCTGTTAGGAGGCTGGGGAGAGTTGCATGTGAGATTTGGAAGAGGAGGGCAAATGGTGCTAGTTTTTGTCATGTTGCTAGAATTAGTCCTGTTGTAAGGTCTAGGCCTTGTATTACTTCTGGAAGTCAGAAGTGGAATGGTGCAAGTCCAAGTTTTAATGCCAGGGCCAGTGTAGCAAGAGCAATTGCTATGCTGTCTTTTATTTCGACGATGTTCCACATTATGTCTGTTCATGCGTTAAGAGTTGTAGCAAATAAAAGTATTCCTGTAGCGCAGGCTTGGATTAAGAGATATTTAGTAGTTGCCTCTGATGCTCGTGGGTGGTGGTGTTGAGCTATAAGGGGGAGAATAGCTAGTGTGCTGATTTCTAACCCCATTCAAGCTAGGAGCCAGTGAGAACTTAGAAAGGTTAATGTGGTTCCTAGGCCAAGTGAGGAGAGCATCGTGAGTTTTACAAATTGAGCCATGTAGTAGGAGAGGGATTTTAACCTTCATTTTTGGGGTATGGGCCCAATAGCTTAAGTTAGCTTATCTTACTTTATTGGTTTGTTTTAGAAAGTGGTGTAATGGGAGCACCAAGAGTTTTGACTTCTTGAATATGGGTTCGAGTCCCTTCTTTCTAAGAGCCGGAGGGGCTTGAACCCTCATAAGTCACTCTATCAAAGTGGTCCTTAAACGTTCGGGCACAGCTCCGTTATAGTATTAGAGTTGGGGTGGGAGGCCTGCGAATGCGATTGGGAGGGCTGTATGTCATAGAATAAGTGCAAGGGTAAGTGGCAGGAAGTTTTTTCAAATTAAGTGTATTAGTTGGTCATACCGAAATCGCGGGTAGGAGGCTCGGACTCAGAGGAAAAAGATAGAGAGAAGTGCGGCTTTGGTTATAAGATTAATAGATGTAAGTTCTGGGAGGTGTATAATGTGTGAAGCTCCAAGAAATAAGATAGTTGAAAGGGTATTCATAAGGAGAATATTAGCATATTCAGCTAGGAAAAATAGGGCAAATGGGCCTCCTGCATATTCTACATTAAATCCAGAAACTAGTTCCGATTCACCTTCAGTAAGGTCAAAGGGGGCTCGATTGGTTTCTGCAAGGGTGGAGACATACCATATTGCTGCTAATGGCCAGGCTGGGAGTAAGAGTCAGATAGCTTCTTGTGCTGTATTAAACATTTGAAGAGTAAAGCCTCCTGTAAATACAATGATGGATAAAAGAATTAGGCCTAGACTAACTTCGTAAGAAATGGTCTGTGCTACAGCTCGGAGGGCTCCAATTAGGGCATATTTTGAATTTGATGCTCATCCAGAGCCTAAAATTGAGTAAACAGCTAAGCTTGACAGGGCGAGTACAAATAAGATTCCAAGATTGAGGTCAGTTACAGGGTGGGGGATTGGTATTGGGGCTCATAATAATATGGCAAGTGTAAGTGCTAGTATGGGTGTAATAATAAATAGGAATGGGGATGCAGTAGATGGGCGAATGGGTTCTTTAATAAATAGTTTAACACCATCTGCGATGGGTTGGAGTAAGCCATAAGGTCCTACTACATTTGGGCCTTTTCGTAGTTGTATATAACCTAACACTTTTCGTTCAATAAGGGTGAGGAAGGCTACTGCTAATAGGACGGGGACAATATAGGCTAATGGGTTAATTAGGTTGGTAAGCAATAAGTACATAGTTGGGGAGAGGATTTGAACCTCTGGGAAAAAGGGCTTAGGTCTTTCGCATTTACCGGACTCTGCCACCTCAACTCCAAATATCTTTTGGGGTATTATGCTCTTTTTTACTTAATTGAGTTGTTTTCATTGAGTAAAAGTGGGGCGTGTTTGTGGCAGGGGCCCCATGTCTCCGGTCCTTTCGTACTAGGAGAGATAGCAGTACAGATAGAAACTGACCTGGATTGCTCCGGTCTGAACTCAGATCACGTAGGACTTTAATCGTTGAACAAACGAACCCTTAATAGCGGCTGCACCATTAGGATGTCCTGATCCAACATCGAGGTCGTAAACCCCCTTGTCGATATGGACTCTTGGAGGGGATTGCGCTGTTATCCCTAGGGTAACTTGGTTCGTTGATCGGCGTTGCCGGATCATTTGGTCAGAAGTTCTGTGACTTAGAGGTGTACCTCATGGTTTTAGAACTGTGTTCTATTCCACGTGGGGGATTAGTTTTCCCCCGTAGTCGCCCCAACCGAAGACGCTAATCAGTTGCTGTTTTGTTTTTCTCCTTTATTGGGGTTTTTAACATAGTTGATTTTTTGTCTTAAGCTCCATAGGGTCTTCTCGTCTTGTATTTTTATACCCGCTTCTGCACGGATAGATCAATTTCACTGATCAGAAAAAGGAGACAGTTAAGCCCTCGTTTCACCATTCATACAGGTCTTTATTTAAAAAACAAGTGATTGCGCTACCTTTGCACGGTCAAAATACCGCGGCCGTTTAATTTAGTCACTGGGCAGGTAGGACCTCTTATACATAGATTTTTGCAGGAGGCGATGTTTTTGGTAAACAGGCGAGGCTTGTGTTTGCCGAGTTCCTTCTTTTTCTTTTAATCTTTCCTTAAAGCCCTCCGGTGTGGGGTTAACGATAGGTTGTGTGGGGTTTTCTTGGTTTTAATTTGTGACCACTTTTCCCTCTTTAGCTGGGTTCGTTAATTATTAGTGGTTGGTCCGATCTAACTTATGCGTGGGCAAGGAGAAGGGGAAATCTTCTTGTTACTCATTTTAGCAGTATCTCCTCCATGTGGGCATGGAGGGGCCTAATGTTGATAGGGGTTTAGAGGGTGTATATCAGAATAATAGATTTTGAGTTCGCTTGAGCTTTAACGCTTTCTAGGTGGATGGCTGCTTCTAGGCCCACTAAAGCGGTTGATCTTGTTGAATATGACTCTTAACCTCCTGGTCAGGTTGTGTCCTGGTTCAAAGGGGCTGTACCCCCTTTGAATAACTCTCGTTATTTTCTTCATTCCATAGGGCATTAGTGCTTGTGGGAGGAGGAATACGAGGCTGAACTTATATCCATTTTTTAGGCAACCAGCTATCACCAAGTTCGATAGGTCTGTCACCGCTACCCGGAGATCTTCCCACTCTTTTGCCACAGAGACGGGTTGGCTCTTGTAATCAGCTGTCTCGGGGTAGCTCACTTGGTTTCGGGGTTAAGAACTAAAAATTCTCTTTGCTCTGAGGTTCTAGCTAAATCATGATGCAAAAGGTACGAGTATAAATCTCTGCTTTTTTAGGCTTAAATGGGTTATTTCATTTCTCTTTCAGCTTTCCCTTGCGGTACTTGTTCTATTGCTTCTATTGCCTTTTCTGTCGCCCGTACTAAGGCAGGAGAATGGTTTAATTATTTAAATTTAGGTCTTGTAAGACTTATAAATATTGTGGTGTGGGTTTTGGTGGTTGAGCTAGCTGTTTGGCTCAGAACGATCCAACTTGCATGGATCTAGTCTCAGTGTAAGGGAGGTGCCTGACTATCTCGGCCACGTTCTGATGTTCCAAGTACACCTTCCGGTACACTTACCATGTTACGACTTATCTCCCCGTTTAAAATAATTTATGGGTTATTTACTTAGTTTAGTTTTGTTGGGGAGGGCGACGGGCGGTGTGTGCGCGTCTCAGAGCCTAATTCAAAATGACTCTCTATTTGATTTTTACTACTAAATCCACCTTCAGGCACTAGTTTCATAGTGCCATTCGTATATTCTGATACAGAAAATGTAGCCCATTTCTTCCCACCTCGTAAGCTACACCTCGACCTGACGTTCTGGGGTATACCCATCTTGCTTACTGTTAACCCTTCACAGGGTAAGCTTGCGACGGCGGTATATAGGCGGGGGAAAAACAAGGGGTGGTGAGGTTAAACGTGGATTATCGGTTCTAGAACAGGCTCCTCTAGGTGGGTCTGAGACACCGTCAAGTCCTTTGGGTTTTAAGCTAGCGCTTGTAGTCCCCTGGCGGATATTTTTTGTAAAATAAATATCTAGGTTTAGGGCTAAGCATAGTGGGGTATCTAATCCCAGTTTGTTTCTTAGCTTTCGTGGGGTCGGAGGTGGTAAAGTTACTTTCGTAGTGGGGCTTCATGTTCTCAGAATACGTGCAACGGCCTAAAGGTTATTTGACTTTATTAATTAAATTTCCTAACCACTCTTTACGCCGTGCCTATCAACTGGGGTCTCTCGTATAACCGCGGTGGCTGGCACGAGTTTTACCGACCCTATATAACTCTAATTAAGTCAAGCTTTCACTTATAGGCTTAATGTTTATCACTGCTGAGTTCCCTTGGGGGTGTGGCAAAGCAAGGCGTCTTGGGCTAGATTTGAGTGTGCCTGATGCCAGCTCCTCGTCCCCGGCCGGGGGATTGAGGGCATTTTCACAGGGGTGCGGATACTTGCATGTGTAAGTTGAGTTAAAGCTGATAGTAAAGTCAGGACCAAGCTTTTGTGCCCGTGGAACTTCTTAGGGTTCATCTTAACATCTTCAGTGTTATGCTTTAGTTAAGCTACACTAGC